ATGTGCAATATTGCAATAGTATAATATACACATCAAACAATTTATGAATAACAATCATGTCTGTACGTTACGAGTGCGAAAAACACTTCTAGAGCTTTTCCTGTTTCCGGGGGGTTTACAGGAGTCTTAGAGATCTCAGGAGTTTGGGGGGGTAGGGGGGGTTTACGCGCAAAAACCGGGGGTAATAATAGGAAAGTTTGGGGAAAATTAAATATCTGATTAAACTTTATGCTCTTGATATCAGTTATGCAATTCTTCTGTCAATACCTTATCACCATTCATACTATTTCTTTTATGCAAGGAAAATGTTCAACCTTGTTTGTCATTTCTGTATGCACTCTGAGATGCCAAATGAAAGGAAAAAAAAAAAGAGAACCCCCCACACGCTGGAAAGAACGCCCGGCATGGTGGGTAACGAGGAGTATGTATTACCACCATTAACTTATGCAAGCGTCGATGAAAGTATGGGGAATTATAACAATTATAGGACCTGAAATAGGAACCAGATGCCAGGAATAGTTCACCTAGTGAAACCCCCACGAATACTTGTCCTTGACCTTCAAGAACCGTTAACATTTAGAAATCAACTGATGGTGGGCTCTTACTACATTAAATATGGGTAATGAATAGGATGGTGGGTACTTGGTATAACTTAACCGGTGAGAGTTGTGATCGGTCTTAAACTATCGTTCAGTGGTTAATAAGGTTTATTGGAGTATATTCAGTTATGGTTTATGTACCCCTTAGTTAAAATGGTTTAAACAAATATGTGGTATATTTATCTATGTTTTTGTAAATGATATGTATTAATATATAGGATATGTTTAACATAAAATAATGGTGATAATACATATATGCATTGCGTTTACATGAAAGGCAGAGCCCGGCAAACAATAGTCTAAATTAGGATCCTAGCTTTGGGAGTTAGGGGTAGGGGTTAAAATCCCCTTTGTTTGAAGCAGTAGGAAGGACTTTAACCTTCGACGTCCGGTTTACAAGACCGACGCTCTGGCGCTGAGCTACTAGTGCAGGCTCATTCAAGGATTTTGTTTTCTAGTCAGCCGGCGAGAGGGGCGAGGACGAGAAAGAGGAAGAAGTAGAGGAAAGATGCAATTTGTCCAATAATGACGAAGGGGTCCTCAACGGGTATGCCTCCGATTCAGGTGAGGATGGCGACATCTGCAACTAAGAGTCAGAAGAGAAGTTGCGTGATAGGGCGAAATGTTAAGCCTCGTTGTTTGGAGGTGTGAAGAATAGGAACGACTATCAAGACAAGGATCGAGAACAGGAGGGCGAGAACCCCACCAAGTTTATTAGGGATTGATCGGAGGATGGCATAGGCAAATAGGAAGTATCATTCGGGTTTAATATGAGGCGGGGTGACTAAGGGGTTTGCGGGGGTGAAGTTATCGGGGTCTCCAAGCAGGTTGGGGGAGAAGAGGGCGAGAGAAATGAGGGCGATTAGAAGGACTGCGAAGCCTAATAAGTCTTTGTAGGAGAAGTAAGGGTGGAATGAGATTTTGTCGGCGTCTGAGTTTAGGCCTGTGGGGTTGTTGGATCCGGTTTCGTGGAGGAAAATAAGGTGTACCATTGTTGCAGCTGCAATAATGAAGGGAAGGAGGAAATGGAAGGCGAAGAAGCGGGTTAAGGTGGCGTTGTCTACGGAAAACCCTCCTCAGATTCATTGGACTAAAGAGTTGCCAATATAAGGGACTGCGGAGAGAAGGTTTGTGATGACGGTGGCGCCTCAAAACGATATTTGACCTCACGGGAGGACATAGCCCACGAAGGCTGTTATCATAGTTAAAAGGAGTAGAATTACTCCAATGTTTCAGGTTTCTTTATAGAGGTAGGAGCCGTAGTACAGGCCTCGGCCGATGTGCATATAAATACAAATGAAGAAAAAGGATGCGCCGTTAGCGTGCATGTTTCGAATGAGTCAACCGTAGTTGACATCACGGCAGATGTGGGCAATGGAGGAGAAGGCGGTGGCGATATCGGAGGTGTAGTGTATGGCTAGGAAAAGGCCTGTCAGGATTTGGGCAGCTAGACAGAGCCCTAGTAGAGAGCCAAAGTTTCATCAAACAGAAATGTTTGAAGGGGCTGGGAGATCAACTAGTGCGTCGTTTGCAATTTTTAGGAGGGGGTGGGTTTTTCGGAGGTTGGCCATTATTGTTTTTGTAGTTGAATAACAACGGTGGTTTTTCAAGTCATTAGTCCTGGTTAAAGTCCTGGCAGAAACTATGGTTTATATTATGTTTATATTTTTACTAGGGCTGGTAATAGGTCTTGCGGCGGTTGCTTCTAATCCTTCGCCGTATTTTGCGGCGTTAGGGCTGGTTGCGGTAGCAGGTATAGGGTGTGGGGTGTTGGTGGGGCATGGGGGGTCTTTTTTATCCTTAATTTTATTTCTAATTTATTTGGGGGGAATATTAGTAGTGTTTGCATATTCGGCAGCATTGGCTGCTGAGCCTTATCCTGAGGGTTGAGGGAGTTGGCCTGTACTAGGGGTAATAGTGGCGTATGTATTAGGGGTGGGGATGGCGGCGGTGTTATTTTGAGGGGGGTGATACGAGGGGGCTTGAGTGTCTGCCGATGAATTTGTTGAGTTTTCGGTTTTTCGGGGGGATGTTGGAGGGGTAGCTCTGATGTATTCGATGGGTGGGGGTGTTTTGGTGATAGGGGCTTGAGTGTTGCTGTTAACGTTGTTTGTGGTGTTGGAATTAACGCGGGGTTTAAGTCGGGGGGCCCTTCGAGCCGTTTAATAAAGTAGTAGTAGAAGAGCTAAACCAAAGGTGAAGAAGAAGAGGGAAAGATAGGTTTTGATTATACCCTGCTGAATGTTGTTAGTTGTAGTAATTAGAGGGAGATTAAGGGTAGCAGTTGCTTTTGGGCCCATTTTTTCTAACCATGTTTGGTCGACTGTTTGGGAGGCGATGGTTTGTCCTAAAACCAGGTTTAGTTTGGGGATGAGGCGATGAATAACTATTGGGAAGAAACCTAGTATGTTAGAAAAATGGTGGGGAGAAAGGTTTGGCATTGGTTTGTATTGCTTATTGGTTAGTGAGGCGAGTTCTAGTGCGGTGAGAAGGCCGATGACAGTCACTATTAGGGCGGCAACTTTGAGAAGGGGCGGTATGGATATAACTGGTGTTTTCAAGGGGGTGATGTTAGAGGTAATTAGGAGACCGGCGATAATACTTCCCCAGGCTAGGCGTTTGATGGGGTTAATAACTGTTGAATTGTTTTCGTTAATTGGGGAAAGGGGGTTGAAGCGGGGGTGGCCTATTGAGACGAAAAAAATTACTCGAAGACTGTAGATAGCGGTGAAGGAAGTAGCTAGGAGGGTGAGGAGTAGGGCTCAGGCGTTTAGGTAAGATGTGTTTAAGGCTTCAATAATAGCATCTTTTGAAAAGAAACCTGCTAGGAAGGGGGTTCCTGTGAGAGCTAGGCTTCCGATGGTTAAGCAGGAAGAGGTGAAAGGAGTCAGGTGATGTATACCTCCTATTTTCCGGATGTCTTGTTCGTCGTTCAGGCTATGAATAATAGACCCTGAGCAGAGGAAGAGTATAGCTTTAAAGAATGCGTGAGTGCAGATGTGAAGGAAGGCAAGTTGGGGTTGGTTAAGTCCGATTGTTACTATTATTAAACCCAGTTGACTTGAGGTTGAGAAAGCAACGATTTTTTTGATATCATTTTGGGTGAGGGCGCAGGTTGCGGTAAAGAGGGTGGTGAGGGCCCCTAAGCAAAGGCAAATGGTTAAGGCGGTTTGATTATTTCCTAGTATTGGACTTATGCGGATAAGGAGGAAGATGCCTGCTACGACCATGGTGCTTGAGTGCAGTAGGGCAGAGACCGGCGTAGGACCTTCTATGGCAGAAGGAAGCCAGGGGTGGAGGCCAAATTGGGCGGATTTACCAGTGGCAGCAATGATGAGACCAATGAGGGGATAAGTTAGATCAAAGTCTTTGGATAAAGTAAATATTTGTTGTATTTCTCAGGAGTTAAGGGAGGTTGCAATTCAGGCTATAGCAAAAATTAGGCCGATGTCCCCCACTCGGTTATAGACTACTGCCTGGAGGGCAGCGGTGTTTGCGTCTGCACGGCCGTATCATCAGCCAATGAGGAGAAAAGATATAATCCCGACACCTTCTCAACCGATGAATAGCTGAAATATATTGTTTGCGGTAACAAGAATGATCATGGCAATAAGGAAGATTAGGAGGTATTTAAAAAACCGATTTATGTTCGGGTCGGCATGTATATATCAGGAGGCAAATTCTAGGATTGACCAGGTGACATAAAGGGCGACAGGGGTGAAGATAATTGAATAGATATCAAATTTAAGACTGATATTAATATCAAATGTGTGGGTGTTTATTCAAGTTCAGCTGGTAATAATTGTTTCTGTGCCTTCGTTAAGGAAGAGGCAGAGAGGGATGATGCTAGTAAAGAAGGCTCATTTTACTGCTGTTTTAACCTGGGTTAGTGCTCAGTTGGGAGGGAGGGGGGTGGGGGAAAAGGAGGAAAGGATGGGGAATATAAGTAATAAAAAAATAAGAATTAGACTAGTGGTTATTATGGTGGAGGTGAGGTGCATAGCTGCTACTTGGATTTGCACCAAGAGTTTTTGGTTCCTAAGACCAACGGATGAGCTGTTATCCTTTAGAAGCGGGGCGAGTGAGCTTAGGAGTCTAACCTAAGAGGCAAAAATTAGCAGTCTTTGTTGTTGTCAACCTCTCTCGGTGAATAAGGGGATTTTAACCTCTGTCTTTAGAATCACAATCTAATGTTTTTGTTAAACTATATCTACAGGCGGTCCACCCTCAAATTAATTCGGGTTTGGTGATTAGAAGAATTAGGGGCAGGAGATGAAGGGCCAGGAGAAGATGTTCTCGGGAATGTGTTGGGTCGAGGGACATAATATGTGCTGGTAGGGGCCCCCGTTGTGTCATAAGAAATATATACAGGGAGTAGCCTGCAGTGATTAGGGTTCCAGCTCCCGTGAGTGCAATTGTTCATCAGGATCAGTGGAGTAGGGAGGTAATGATTATGAGTTCTCCTATTAGATTTGGAAGAGGAGGGAGGGCAAGGTTTGCAAGGCTGGCGATGAATCATCATGCGGTTATTAGAGGTAAGACCATTTGGAGTCCTCGGGCTAATACCATGGTTCGGCTGTGGGTTCGTTCGTAGTTTGTGTTAGCTAGGCAAAAGAGGGCGGAGGAAGTTAAACCGTGTGCAATTATTAGAATGAGGGCGCCTGTGAAACCTCAGGGGGTTTGGATTAGAATGCCTGCTGCTACGAGTCCCATATGACTTACTGAGGAATAAGCAATTAGGGATTTTAAGTCTGTTTGGCGGAGGCAGATTGAGCCAGTTATAATTACTCCTCAGAGGGCGAAGATAATGAAGGGGTAGCTGAGTTCTTTGGTGAGCGGTTCTAGTATAATTATTATACGTATTATTCCATAGCCCCCTAGCTTTAGTAAGACTGCGGCTAGTACTATAGAACCAGCGATTGGGGCTTCAACGTGTGCCTTGGGAAGTCAGAGGTGGGCCCCGTAGAGGGGTATTTTTACTAGAAAGGCGAGCAAGCAACCGGCTCATCATAGTTTATCGGCGAAAGAAGAGAGTTGTAGGGAGGGGGCATATTGTAGTGTCAGAAGGGATAGGGTGCCAGTGCTGTTTTGGAGCAGTAGGAGAGCGACAAGCAGAGGGAGTGAGCCTGCTAGTGTATAAAATAAAAAATAAGTGCCCGCATTTAGTCGTTCTGTTTGATTTCCTCAACGAGTAATGATTACAAGGGTCGGAATAAGGGTAGCTTCAAACATAATATAAAACATAATTATTTCGGTTGCGCCGAAGGCTATAATAAGGAAGATTTGTAAGGATGTAAGGAGGGTAATGTAGGTTCGTTGTCGGGAGGAAGGTTCAGATGCTGTGTGGTTTTGGCTTGCAAGAATTATCAGGGGTAGAAGCCAACAGGTTAGTGCAAGAAGGGGGGTGGAGAGGGGGTCTGTTGCTATGTAAGGGCTGAGAAAAGATCAGCCTGATTCAGCGGATGATTTTAATCAGGTTAGGCTAGTTAAGGAAATGAGTAGACTGTAGGAAAGGGCGGTGGATCAGAGGTGTTTGGTCGGGACGGCTCAAATAGTGGGGACAAGCATAATAGTAGGGAGGAGAATTTTTAGCATTGTAGAAGATTTAGGTTTTGGAGTCGGTCTGTTCCGTGAGTGCGGGCAGTGGCAACAAGTAGTGCGAGCCCGGCGCTTGCTTCACAGGCTGAGAAAGCCAGGAGAAGTATGGGGGAGGCTGAGAAGTTAACGGAGTTAAGTTGAAGGGTTCACATGGAGAGAGCAATAAAGAGTGAGAGTATTATACCCTCTAAACATAAAAGAGCGGAAAGAAGATGGGTTCGGTGGAATGCCAGGCCTGCTAGGCCTAGAAGAAAGGTAGAGGAAAAGGCGAAATGTGTAGGGGTCATTAGACGGTTACGGACTTTAACCACAAGCTCTTGAGCCGAAATCAAGGGTTTTTCTTAAACTAACAGTCTATTCAGCCCATTCTAGACCGCCTTGAGTTCATTCATAAATTAGGCCGAGGGTTAGTAATATAAGAACAGCGAAGGCTCAGGTGAATGTTATGAGAGGGGAAGAAAGTTGATCCCCTCAAGGAAGGGGAAGGAGTAGTGCAATTTCCAAATCGAATAGGAGGAAAAGGATTGCAACAAGGAAGAAGCGGAGAGAGAAGGGGAGACGAGCGGATCCTAGGGGATCAAAGCCACATTCGTAGGGGGAAAGTTTTTCATGGTCAGGTGTTATTTGGGGAAGTCAAAAAGAAACAATAGCGAGGATAGTGGAGAGGGTAATAGAAATAATGAGTATTGTTGTGATTAAGTTCATTATCTTTCCTTGGGGTTTAACCAAGACTAGGTGATTGGAAGTCACAGGTACTAGCTTTAATACTAGAAAGATATGAGCCTCATCAGTAAATTGAGATATAAAGGAATAGTCAGACAACGTCTACAAAGTGTCAGTATCAGGCGGCTGCTTCAAAACCAAAGTGGTGTTCGGAGGTGAAATGATATAGTACTTGTCGTAGAAGGCAGATGGCTAGGAAGGTGGAGCCAATGATTACGTGGAGTCCGTGGAAGCCGGTTGCTACGAAGAAGGTGGAACCATAAACTCCGTCTGCAATAGTGAAGGGGGCTTCGTAGTATTCTATTGCTTGAAGGAAGGTAAAGTAGAAGCCTAGAAGGATAGTTAAAGTGAGGGACTGGATTGCTTCTTTTCGATGTCCTTCTATGATACTGTGGTGTGCCCAGGTGACCGTGACTCCTGAGGCTAGTAGGACGGCTGTATTGAGCAGGGGGACTTCGAAGGGGTCTAGAGGGGTAATTCCTGTAGGGGGTCAGCAGCCTCCTAGTTCTGGAGTTGGGGCGAGGCTGGCGTGATAAAAGGCTCAGAAGAAACCTAGGAAGAAGAATACTTCTGAGGTAATAAAGAGGATCATCCCGTATCGGAGGCCTTTTTGGACAGGAGGGGTATGGTGCCCTTGGAATGTTCCTTCTCGGACAATATCCCGTCATCATTGATATATAGTTAGAAGAAGAAGGACAAGACCTAGTGTTAGTAAGGTTATATTATGGAAATGCATTCAGATTGCTAAACCGGAGGTTAGTAGAAGGGCGCCTACTGCGCCTGTTAGGGGTCATGGGCTGGGGTCAACTATGTGATATGCGTGTACTTGATGGGCCATTAAACGTTTTCTTGTAGGTAGAGGCTTAAGAGAAGGACAAAGACATAGGCTTGAATTATGGCCACTGCAACTTCTAGAAGGGTTAGGAGGAATAGTAGTACTGCGGTCAGAATGGCTACTGTGGGTATTAGGGGGAGGAGGACGAAGGCGGCGGTGGCAATGAGTTGAATTAAAAGGTGACCGGCTGTAAGGTTTGCGGTTAATCGTACGCCAAGTGCGAGGGGGCGAATAAATAGGCTAATTGTTTCGATGATAATTAGGACAGGGATTAAGAGGGTGGGGGTACCTTCTGGTAACAGGTGGCCTAGGGCATGGGTAGGCTGGTTTCGCATACCAATAATGACTGTTGCAAGTCAGAGGGGGACGGCGAAGGCCATGTTGAGGGAGAGTTGTGTTGTAGGGGTAAAGGTGTAGGGCAGGAGACCAAGTATGTTTAAGGTAATGAGGAAAAGTATAAGGGAGGCGAGAAGGGCTGCTCATTTATGGCCCCCTAAACTTAAAGGTTGAAAAATTTGTTGGGTAAAGCGGTTAATAAACCATCCTTGGAGCGTAATGAGGCGGTTGTTTAGTCAACGTGGGGTAGGTTTGGGGTAGAGGATTCAGGGTAAACTGAGGGCAAGGGCAATAAGGGGAATTCCCAGGTATGTGGGGCTCATAAATTGGTCAAAAAAGCTTAGTATCATGGTCAACTTCAGGGCTCTGTTTTGGGTTTCTCTGTGCTTTGGAGTGTTGGGTCGTTTGGGAAGGTGTGTGCTAGAACTTTTGGGGGAATGACTGTTAGGAAAACTAATCAGGAGAAGACTAGAATAGCGAATCAAGGTGCGGGGTTAAGTTGTGGCATTTCGCTAGGGGTGGGCGGGGGTCACCAGTCTTTAGCTTAAAAGGCTAACGCTATTCCCTATTTAGCTTCTTAGCGAAGTGTCTTCAAGTATTAAGGAGGATCAGTTTTCAAAGTGTTCTAGTGGTACTGCTTCTACCACAATAGGCATAAAGCTGTGGTTTGCGCCGCAAATTTCAGAGCATTGGCCATAAAAGATGCCGGGGTGGGAGGCAATAAATGCTGTTTGGTTTAGGCGTCCTGGGACGGCGTCTATTTTTACCCCCAGACTTGGGACGGCTCAGGAGTGAAGTACGTCTTCGGCAGAAATTAGGACCCGGATGGGGGATTCAACTGGTACTACTATTCGATGGTCTGCTTCTAGAAGGCGGAATTGGCCTGGGGCTAAGTCTTGTGTGGGAATTATGTATGAGTCAAAGCCGAGGTCTTCATAGTCAGTATACTCGTAACTTCAGTATCACTGATGACCTATTGCTTTAATTGTAAGATGGGGGTCGTTAATTTCATCTATAAGATAAAGAATGCGTAGGGAGGGGAGGGCAATGAGAATCAGAATGATAGCTGGGAGCAGGGTTCAGATGATCTCGATTTCTTGGGAGTCTAGGATAAATTTATTAGTTAGCTTGGTTGTTACTATAGCCACAATAATGTAAAGCACGAATGTGCTAATTAGAAAGACAATTATTAAGGCATGGTCGTGGAAGTGAAGAAGTTCTTCTATTACAGGTGAAGCTGCATCTTGAAAACCTAGTTGGGAGGGATGTGCCATTGTTGTAAGACACGCGGGGCTTAAACCCGCAATTTTGCCTTGACAAGGCAATGTAATGGTCGATTTTACTAGTGTCTTATGAAGAAAGTGACAGAGTGGTTATGTGGCTGGCTTGAAACCAGTTTATGGGGGTTCAATTCCTCCCTTTCTCGTTACTGGGGGCTTGAGGGGGTGGAAGCAGATTTTTCGTAGCTTGGTCAAGTTTGAACTTGGACGAAGGCAGGTTCTTCGAAGGTGTGGTAAGGAGGAGGGCAACCATGAAGTCATTCTACGTTTGTTGCTGTGAGTTCCACTGATGAAACTTCTCGTTTAGCGGCGAATGCTTCTCAAATAATAAATAAAAATATAATTACTGCGATTAGGGAAACTATTGAGCCAATGGAAGAAACTGTGTTTCAAAGGGTGTAGGCGTCGGGATAGTCGGAGTATCGGCGAGGTATTCCTGCCAGCCCCAGGAAATGTTGTGGGAAGAAAGTTATATTAACACCAGCAAACATTACCCCGAAGTGGATTTTGGTTCAGGTGCTGTGGAGCGTGTACCCTGAGAATAAGGGGAATCAGTGGACGAATCCGGCAACGATGGCAAACACGGCCCCCATCGAGAGAACATAGTGGAAGTGGGCAACGACGTAATATGTGTCGTGAAGCATAATATCTAGAGAAGAGTTGGCCAGAACAATTCCGGTTAGCCCCCCAACAGTAAAGAGGAAAATGAAGCCGAGTGCTCATAAGAGTGGGGTTTCTCATTTAATTGAGCCGCCGTGCAGAGTGGCCAGTCAGCTGAAAACTTTTACCCCGGTTGGGATAGCAATAATTATTGTGGCGGAAGTAAAGTAAGCTCGTGTGTCTACGTCCATTCCTACAGTAAACATGTGGTGAGCTCAGACAATAAACCCTAGGAGGCCAATGGCCATTATGGCTCAAACCATTCCCATGTATCCGAAGGGTTCTTTTTTACCCGCGTAGTACGCAACAATGTGGGAGATTATACCAAAGCCAGGGAGGATAAGGATATAGACTTCAGGGTGACCAAAGAATCAGAACAAATGTTGGTAAAGGATAGGGTCCCCTCCTCCAGCAGGGTCAAAGAAGGTTGTATTAAGGTTTCGGTCTGTGAGAAGTATTGTGATGCCGGCAGCAAGCACGGGTAGGGATAATAAAAGCAATACTGCGGTAATTAGGACGGATCACACGAACAGAGGTGTTTGGTACTGAGAGATGGCAGGGGGTTTTATGTTAATAATTGTTGTAATAAAATTAATTGCGCCAAGAATAGACGATACCCCCGCTAAATGGAGGGAGAAGATGGTTAAATCGACAGAAGGTCCCGCGTGGGCGAGATTGCCTGAGAGTGGCGGATAAACAGTTCATCCTGTGCCAGCTCCTGCTTCGACTCCAGAAGAGGCAAGAAGGAGAAGGAATGAAGGGGGAAGGAGTCAGAAGCTTATATTGTTTATTCGAGGGAAAGCTATGTCGGGTGCACCGATCATAAGAGGCACTAGTCAGTTTCCAAAGCCTCCAATCATAATTGGCATTACTATAAAGAAAATTATTACAAAAGCATGTGCTGTAACAATTACATTATAAATTTGGTCATCTCCGAGGAGAGCGCCGGGCTGACTTAGTTCTGCCCGAATTAGGAGGCTAAGTGCAGTTCCTACTATTCCGGCCCAAGCACCAAATACTAGATAGAGGGTGCCGATATCTTTGTGATTAGTTGAGAAGAATCAACGAGTGATTGCCACAGGTAAGATGGCTGAGTGTTAAGCGGTGGATTGTAGCCCCACGAACAGAGGTTCAAATCCTCTTCTTATCAAGCCTCGAGGTGTTATACATATCAGATTGCAAATCCGAAGAAGCAGGTTAGAGCCCTGCCGGGGCTTTCCCCCGCCCTTTTGGAGGCGGGCGGGGGAAAGGTTAGACAGATGCTTGTTGGTTTAAGCGCTTAGCTGTTAACTAAGAGTTTGTAGGATCGAGGCCTTCCTGTCTAGCAAGGCTTTAGCTTAATTAAAGTGTCTGTTTTGCATACAGAAGATGTGGGTTAGTATCCTGCAAGTTTTAGCAGGGGCTGGGAGATTTTCACTCCCGCTTAGGGCTTTGAAGGCCCTTGGTCTGGGTGCTATCCTAAGCCCCTTAGGAGGTTAACAAGGCGGAGATGGCAGGGGTGAGAGGTAGAAGGCAAATTGTTATTGCAGTTGAAGTGGCGAGGGGGTAGGTTAGTTGAGTGGAAGGTAAGCGTCAGGGGGTTGAACCTGTTAGGTTGTTAGGGGAAATAGTAAGGGTTATTGCGTACGAGAGGCGTAGGTAAAAATACAGGCTAAGTAGGGCTGAAAGGGCAGCTAGGGTTGCGGTGGGGGCAAGCCCTTGTTTGGTTAGTTCTTGAAGAATTAGTCATTTTGGCATGAAGCCTGTAAGAGGGGGGAGGCCTCCTAGGGAGAGTAGAATGAGGGGTATGAGAGCTGTCAGGGCGGGGGCTTTTGCTCAGGATGTGGCAAGGGTGTTGATATTTGTAGAATCGTTGAGTTTAAATGCAAGAAATGTTGAGAATGTTATAATGAAATAGGTTAGGAGGGTGAGGAGGGTGATGGAGGGGGAGAATTGTAGGACAAGAATTATTCAGCCTAAATGGGCGATTGATGAATATGCAAGAATCTTGCGGAGTTGTGTTTGGTTTAATCCGCCTCAGCCCCCAATAAGCGTGGATGTAAGACCTAAGATGATAAGGAGTGTTGAGCTTGAGGGCTGAAGTTGAAGAATTAGGGCGAAAGGGGCAAGCTTTTGTCAGGTTGAAAGGATCAAGCCTGTGGTGAGGTCTAGGCCTTGCAGGACTTCGGGGAGTCAAGCATGAAGGGGGGCTAGACCAATTTTGAGAGCAAGTGCAAGAGTAATTATGGTACTTGGGAGGGGGTGCGTAATTTGTTGAATTTCTCACTGGCCTGTTAGTCAGGCGTTAGTTACACTTGCAAATAGAAGGGTAGCTGCAGCAGTGGCTTGAGTCAAAAAATATTTGGTTGTAGCTTCGACTGCGCGTGGGTGGTGATGTTGGGCTATTAGGGGAATAATGGCTAGTGTATTTATTTCAAGGCCTATTCAGGCGAGAAGTCAGTGGGAGCTAGCAAATGTAATTGTTGTGCCAAGGCCTAAGCCAAAGAGAAGAATGGCTAAGATGTAAGGATTCATTAGTGAAGGAAGGAGTTTAACCAACATGTTTGGGGTATGGGCCCAAAAGCTTATTTAGCTGACTTTACTAGGAAGTGGTGTAGAGGAAGCACTAAGAGTTTTGATCTCTTCAGGTAGGGTTCAAGTCCCTTCTTTCTAAGGAGTTGGAGGGACTTTAACCCTCATGATTCACTCTATCAAAGTGGTCCTTTATTTTAGGTACAGCTCCGGGCTATAGTTGCGGGGGCAGGCCTGTAAGTGCAATTGGAAGGGAGAGGTGTCAAATTACCAGGGCAAGGGTTAGCGGTAGGAAATTTTTTCAAATTAGGTGCATGAGTTGGTCATAACGAAACCGTGGGTAGGAAGCACGAACTCATAGGAAGAGGACAGATAGGAGAGCTGCTTTGATTATAAGGTTTGTTGTTGTAATTTCAGGGGTGGTGTGAAAGACAGAGGCGCCTAGGAATAGAGTTGCAGAGAGGGTATTTATTAGGAGAATGTTGGCGTATTCAGCGAGGAAAAAAAGGGCGAAAGGTCCTCCTGCGTACTCTACGTTAAAGCCGGAGACGAGTTCAGACTCACCTTCTGTGAGGTCAAAAGGGGCCCGGTTTGTTTCTGCAAGTGTGGAAATGTACCATATAGCGGCTAAGGGCCAGGCGGGGAGGATTAATCAGACACTTTCTTGGGCGATGCTAAATGTTTGTAGGGTGAAGCCTCCAGTAAAAATAATAGCATTAAGAAGGATTAGCCCTAGACTAACTTCATAGGAAATAGTCTGTGCTACGGCTCGAAGGGCCCCGATTAAGGCGTATTTTGAATTGGAGGCCCATCCTGAGCCTAGAATAGAGTAAACTGCTAGACTGGAGAGGGCAAGGATAAAGAGGATGCCAAGGTTGAGATCTGCTATTGGGAAGGGGAGGGGTATTGGAGTTCAAAGGGTGAGGGCTAGGGTGAGGGCTAGTATAGGGGTAAAGAGAAAGAGGATGGGCGAGGAGGTGGAGGGTCGAACGGGTTCTTTTATAAAGAGTTTAAGTCCGTCTGCAATTGGTTGGAGGAGGCCGTAGGGGCCCACAATGTTTGGGCCCTTTCGTAATTGTATGTAGCCGAGGACTTTTCGTTCGACAAGCGTGAGGAGTGCAACGGCTAGAAGAACAAACACGATAAGAATTAAGGGGTTGAGGATGGATGAAACTAGTGTTGAGAGCATAGTTAAAGGGAGGACTTGAACCTCCGTGGAAAGGGCTTAGGTCTTTTGCAATGTCCGGGCTCTGCCACTTTAACAAGCCATTTTCTATGGCTAGGGGGTACGCCCTTTTATCTATTTTAGTTGATTTCAATAGATGAGGGGGAGGCATATTGAGAACAGGGGCCCCTTCTTTTCGGTCCTTTCGTACTAGAAAAGATCGTGACATAGATAGAAACTGACCTGGATTACTCCGGTCTGAACTCAGATCACGTAGGACTTTAATCGTTGAACAAACGAACCCTTAATAGCGGCTGCACCATTAGGATGTCCTGATCCAACATCGAGGTCGTAAACCCTCTTGTCGATATGGGCTCTAGAAGAGGATTGCGCTGTTATCCCTAGGGTAACTCGGTCCGTTGATCGGCTATGCGCCGGATCTTGTCGGTCAGAAGTTCTGTTACTTGGAGTTGTGACTCTGGGTTGTGGGGGTAGTGTGCTCCCGGTCCACATGGGGGTTTGTTGTTTCCCCGCGGTCGCCCCAACCAAAGACATTAGAACAGGGGCCAATGAGTTTTGTCCTTTATTTGAGGGGTGTTTAACATGGTCTGTTCTGGTGTCTAAAGCTCCATAGGGTCTTCTCGTCTTATGTTAATATCCCCGCTTCTGCACGGGGAGATCAATTTCATTGACTGGAAAAAGGAGACAGTTAAGCCCTCGTTATGCCATTCATACAGGTCTTCATTTAAAAGACAAGTGATTGCGCTACCTTTGCACGGTCAAAATACCGCGGCCGTTAAACTTATAGTCACAGGGCAGGCGGGACCTCTTATATTTAGGGGTTCAAGAGGCGATGTTTTTGGTAAACAGGCGAGGCTTGTGTTTGCCGAGTTCCTTCTTTTTCTTTTAGTCTTTCCTGGTTTGCACACCAGTGTGGGGTTAACGGTGAGGAACTAGGGGGTTTTCCAGTTGTTTGTTTTTTGCCTAGGGCCCTCTTTGTTTTGGGGCCGTTAATGGTCGGTGAAGGGTTCGTTCCGAGTTACACTTGTGCGGGGAGAGGTGGGTCCTCTTATTACTCATGTTAGCATAAACGCTTCCATAGTTTTATGGAACGGCCTGGTAGGTTTAAGGGGGGTGAAATTGTATTGTCCTTATTAGAAGGCTAATTAGGTGATGTTCGAGCTTTAACGCTTTCTGGGTAGGTGGCTGCTTTTAGGCCCACTAGGACATTTAACCTTTTTGTTCGTTGTGATTTTTACCCTCCTTGGAAAGTTGTATCTTGTTTCAAAGGGGCTGTACCCCCTTTGACTAACTCCTTTAACTTCTTTGCTCGGTGTGAGGCCTTAGGCCAATGGGAATGGAGAATTTAAAGGGCTGAACTTTTATTCAGTTTTCAGGCAACCAGCTATAACTAGGCTCGGTAGGTCTGTCACCTCTACTCGAAGTTCTTCCCACTCTTTTGCCACAGAGACGGGGGGGGGTCCTATAAATTAGACTGCCTTGGAGTAGCTCGCTTAGTTTCGGGGTATCAAACTATAATGCTTTTTGCTTGAGGTTTTCTGGCTAAATCATGATGCAAAAGGTACGAGGAGTAATCTCTGCTTTTTAGTGCTTTACTGGGTTGTTTCATTTCTCTTTCAGCGTTCCCTTGCGGTACTTTCTCTGTTGCTCCTAGGTCCTTTTTCGTCGCCCGTACTTAGGTGGAAAAATGGTTTGTTGTTGAAAGAGTGGTATATTTGGGGGTATAGATAGGGTTAATTTGGGGTTGATGGAGGGGCTAGCTGTTGGGCGTCAGGGTGGCCCGATTTGCACGGGCGACTTCTCAGTGTAAGGGAGACGCTTTTCTGGCTTAGCTACACTCTGATTTTTCCAAGTACACCTTCCGGTACACTTACCATGTTACGACTTGCCTCCCCTTTACCGGTAAAATGTATTATTTATAGGATGATGTTGGCTTGGGGAGAGTGACGGGCGGTGTGTGCGCGCTTCAGGGCCAATTTCAGCGGAACGCTCTATTTTCTGCTTACTGCTAAATCCTCCTTCTAATGTCTATTTCATTACATTGTTCGTATTCCCTGTGGCAGGGAATGTAGCCCATTTCTTCCCCCCTCATATGCTACACCTCGACCTGGCGTTTTAAGTTGTACTAGTTTTGCTTACTGTGGCTCCTTCATAGGGTAAGCTGACGACGGCGGTATATAGACGGGAAGAACAAGAGGGGGTGAGGTTTAACGGGGGTTATCGGTTCTAGAACAGGCTCCTCTAGGTGGATCTAAAGCACCGCCAAGTCCTTTGGGTTTTAAGCTAGTGCTCGTAGTACCCGGGCGGATAGTGGGTGTAGGGGGCTATCAAGGTTTAGGGCTGGGCATAGTGGGGTATCTAATCCCAGTTTGTTTCGCAGCTTTCGTGGGGTCGGGGGTATAAAGCCACTTTCGTAGTGGGGCTTCTTGCTCTCGGGTACGTATAACAGTTCTGAGGGCGTTCGGCTTTAGTTTAAAAATTTCCTAACCACCCTTTACGCCGATGTCTATCAACTTGAGCCTCTCGTATAACCGCGGTGGCTGGCACGAGTTTTACCGGCCCTCTTGGCTTTAACTAAGTCAAGTTTTCACTTATGGCTTAATGTCTATCACTGCTGAATTCCCTTGAGGGTGTGGCTAAGCAAGGTGTCATGGGCTGCGGAAAGTGTGCCTGATACCAGCTCCTTGTTTTCGGGCAGAAAACTGTGGGCATTCTCACAGGGGGGCGGAGACTTGCATGTGTAAGTTTAGCCAAAGTTGACAGTAAAGTCAGGACCAAGCCTTTGTGCTCACGGGACCTTTCTAGGGACCGTCTTAACATCTTCAGTGTTATGCTTTAGTTAAGCTACGTTAGC